GGGATCGAACATCAATTGCAACGATTCGATAGACGGCTCATTGGGATAGATGAAGAATACCCCCCCCCTGGAACCGTATAGGAAGTTTTCTCCTCGTACGGCTCGAGAAAAAACGATTTAATTCGAAGTTTTGTCTATGTTATGTATCCAATTCTAATAAATTTAATAACAAATGGACCTATAAAATCAATTAGACTACGATTCCAGTCTTTTTCTTCCTGAAAAATGAAAAAGAAACCGCTGGTACTCATAACTCAAGTCGGATAACTCTCAAATAGCTCAAAGAAAAATCTTTAGTGAATTTCATTTATTGAGTAGTCTTTACTCCCTTTCGTTTATCCTGGTTAAACTATTTCAAATTCTATTTGGATTCTTTAGTCGGATTCAGTTATTGAGACTATCGAAAGAATTAACAACTAAAAGGGTGTTTCCTTGTTTTTAAACCCTTTATTCCTATTTTTAATCATTAGGTTTAGACATTACTTCGGTGTTTCTTAATCTTTTCAAAGTGGCAGCAACATACCCTTTTTTTTTTTTTATTGCTTTCTATCAAAGAATCCTATGGACGGTTGATTCTAGTATGATACACGTTGAATCAAAAATTTGGATCAATTTCAACAAGTTTTGCTTTTGAATTGGAAACTTGCTCAAATTGGATCCTTTCGATTTTCCATATATTTACGAAGTTGTTCCAGTTGATTGGCATTAACCCTAGATCCTTGCCCCTGCAAATTTAATTAATACTTTAGGTTCGAGCTCCATCATGGACTATTTACAACCCGACAAAAAACGAAGGGTTCAAGTGTAACAGAACAAACAATGTCGAGCCAAGAGCACCTCGTTTCTAGACAAATCGAAAATGGTGGATGTAAAACTCCACAACGGGTCGTGTCCTTCAAGTCGCACGTTGCTTTCTACCACATCGTTTCAAACGAAGTTTTACCATAACATTCCTCTAATTTGGAACCGGTATGGAATTGATTCAATTATGGAATCATGAATAGTCATCGGTTCAGCCATCCATAGACATCACAATCTACACTTTTCTTCTATATATATGATACATTAAACAATATTTTTCTGAAAAAATCCTAGCAAGACAACATTTTTAACAAATTTAACAGACTAATAGAATATATATTAAAATAGATAATAGAAAGAAATCCTTTTTTTCATGAGATTTATAAAAAAATAATGTAAATTAATATTTGACTTTTGATTCTTTTAATCAGATTACGAAAATCAAAATCGAAAAAATAGGTAAGGTTTATCCTATCTATCAGATAGACGGAACTGTTGTCGCTGTTTGTTATTTGTTATAAATGTTTTATATCTACTATAACTATATAATATGGGACTTGATTATTTGTTAATGAAATTCGAACAGACACAGATGTTTAAAGTAATATAGATTAACTGCTATCCACCCCCCATTTCTTTTTTATATTATGATAGGGCTTATATGGAAATAATGGAGAAATGGATCCGTGCTGGGACGGAAGGATTCGAACCTCCGAATGGCGGGACCAAAACCCGTCGCCTTACCACTTGGCCACGCCCCATTTCCATTTCTAATGGACACTAAGAAAATATAATATTGTTATTGGTTGTTTGTCAACTCCAGTCCGAAAAAATATCTAGATAAATTCCATATCTATAGAATATAGATCTTCTATATCTTATAGAATAATAGAATAGGCCGGTACTAGAATTTTGATACATATAGATACAGAATTCAACTTAATTTATTGATCATTACATAGAATTCAATTAAGATATTGTATGAAAGTATCGTTTCTTCTATTCTCCTTTGAGAATTGGAGGATTTTTGGTTGGATGGATTCAAAGAAAAAGAAGGATTTTTGTCTACCTTATTTACTTTCTTTCTTTTTCCTTATATCAAAAATGCAACCAAAATGCAATTATCTCCAAGAACAAAATGTCTGTTATGCTTAATATCCTTAGTTTGATCTGTATTAATTCGCCCCTTTCTTCGAGTAGTTTTTTCTTCGGCAAATTGCCTGAAGCCTATGCTTTTTTGAATCCAATCGTAGATGTTATGCCAGTCATACCTCTGTTTTTTTTTCTCTTAGCTTTTGTTTGGCAGGCTGCTGTAAGTTTTCGATAAGATCCTGATATAATATATAATAATATTATTATCCTAGAAAATGCGTGATTTCCTCGAGAAAAAATTATAAAAATTGACAAAATAAGATAAGTTTTAGAGTATGAACCCTCGATTCACACATTGAAATTCGTGGATAGTCGACATAAATTAAGCTTACCCCTATTTCCTCGTTTTTAAGCCTTTTCCAACCATCCAGTCAAAGACCCTAACCCTATTAGGGTCTCCCACAATATCTAAATTTGGATCTAAGCGCAAATAAAATTTTTGTTAATGAAAAACAAATAAATTTGTGATAATACATTTCTTGAAAAAACCTCATTTCTTGGTGTTAAAATTAAAATAGGATATGTGGTAGAAAAATGGAAGATCTAT